AAAGCCCACACACGACGAAGATTTTTTGTTGCCGTCGGAAAAAGAAGAAGCCCCACTCCTATTAACATAGGAACTGGAAGTGGAACGAAAGGTATGATCCACGCATATTGATATATATGTTCCATAAAAAAAGTTTTTTATTCTTAATTAATTGTTTCCGATTCGTCGGATCTTACATCTTTTGAAAGGAGTCAATAAAAAAATCAAGAGATGCACTAACTTAAAGAGAATTTGATATTCTTACTTATTTTGAGTCTTTCAAAAATACTTCCAATATTCAACTTAAGAAATTACAGTTGGTCAAATAGTATGACCAAATTTCTAGTAAAAGGTGAATATTTAGTTATTAAGTCAGATATTTATGAAGATAGAGAAAATAATAATTAGTATTACAATAATTTCTATCCATAGAGCAAGCATAAAGAATTACACCAAAAGGGTACTTGATTCTGATATGAATCATAGGATCAACTAAGGGCAATAACTTGGTCTAATGAAAAAAGAACTTGCTATTTTAATTAGTTTATTAAAAATAATTAACTAGTTCATTATGTACATTATGTAATTGATTGATTGTTTTCCATTCGAAAAAAATACATTTATGTTTATAGCAAAGGCTATAATATCCATTCATTATTTTATATCAAAATCTAAAATTCACTTTTTTATTTATCTAAAAAAAAATTATTAAAAAATGACTAAAACATCTTTTATCATGTGATGTATCTTTTAACAGATTCATTACTAGTCTCATTCGAATTTTCAAATTAAAATTAGGCCCACTCTTTCCTTGAGCTTGGCCAATTAATATGCAAATTTTTTCATTAGGCAAAAGTTGGTTTCTTAAACTTTTTGATGAATTTTATTACATGTAAATTAAATGTAGAACCACAAAAATAGACAGAAATAGAGGTTTTTTTGGATTGATTTTCTCAATTTCAACTAATTTAATTTCTATTATATCAGATTCTATAGATATAGATTTGAATGAGAAATAAAAGTACGAATTAGTACAAATTATTCTTTCTTCCCAATATTGTATGGAATAGAAAAACCCAATTTTTTGAAAAAATCACATAATCATATATTTTTTTTTATTTCTAGTTTATTTCTAGTAATATTCGATGCGATTTTCACATATCTATAGTTATTTTTTAGAAAGGGAATATTATCTAGAGAATAACTAGATAGATACTGAATAGTAACGAAGAATTCATTTTGAATAATAGATGTCTTTCACATACAACTATACCAATGAGTAACTTTAAATGGCAGTTCCAAAAAAACGTACTTCTATATCAAAAAAGCGTATTCGTAAAAATATTTGGAAAAAGAAGGGATATTGGGCAGCGCTAAAGGCCTTTTCGTTAGGGAAATCTCTTTCTACCGGGAATTCAAAAAGTTTTTTTGTACAACAAACAAATAAATAATCAAACAGTAGAATAATCTGAATCGACTTGACTCAAAAACTTGGCTAATTTCATTAAATTTAGACTATATAAAAAAATGAATGTAATGAATGATTTCCATTCCCTATTGTTTTGGACTAATCAATATGAAATGAAACTCGCCTCGCTCTTCTGATATCTAGAATCCAAAATTTTCTGTTTACTGAATTCTAAAAATAATAGAATACTTTTTTATTTTGAAAAAAGAATAAAGCCAAGATAGAAGGTTTTACCTTTCTTTTTAGTATATTTTATCATTTCCGGGATGGGGATTATTATTTTCCCCATCGACCCACTTGGCACAATTACAATAATAAAAGTTTTTCTTTTTTCTATATCTCGAGAAGAGCAAATATAAGATCTTTAGTCAAAATTAATGAGTCGTTGAAACTAATTAATTAAGTTTAAAACTTTTTTGTAACTTTCTGAATCATTATTTCTTTGAATTACTATATATACTCCCCATGTACCTCTCGTTTTTAACCCAATTGATAAAAGCGAATATTTTGTACGAAAAATGTGTCACTTTTGGGTGATCCAAGATAGATCCTGTTTTGGGTTCATTGATAAAATGCATTTTTTGTTTCAGATTTATGAAATCAGATAAATAAAAAACGAATCATTAAAAAATGAAAATGATAAAAGGCATTTTATTTTGAATTCTATCCCTGCATTGAGGGTAGAACTATCTAGTTATAACAGTTCAATTCCAGGAGAGCATAAACTACACGAAAGTCCTAAGTTAAATAAACCCGACACTCTAAACTAAAATAACTGAACCTTCAAATCCCTATTTGAACGAATTTTGATTCATCAATTTTCAATTTCAATGTTTCCTAAAAAATATTGCATTGACTTGACTCCTTTAATCTCGACGATTGAATAATAATAGGCTATTATGAGTTCGAGCAAGCCGCTATGGTGAAATCGGTAGACACGCTGCTCTTAGGAAGCAGTGCTAGAGCATCTCGGTTCGAGTCCGAGTGGCGGCATGCCATCTTCTAAAAGAGATACAATAGATCCTATAATGAACGCAATTCCTGATTTCCATT